TGATATTATTAGAAATGCCCAAAAAATATCATATTCGTAAAGCAAAAACATAGACGCACTCCTATGAACGTGCAAAATATATCGGATTGGTTGATTCGAATTGAAATTCTAAAGTCATCGATAACTAGTTAGTCAAAACAAGAATTTATTTTGACCAAACCATCTAGTTTCCTTTGATTATTGCAGAGCATATCTCATTTCAAGATTTATCGACTGACTTGATCGGGATCGGGATCCTATTTCCAGTCTACTTCATTTTTTTAGTTCAATTTTCTTTAATTCCTTTAGTTAGTATAACTCTAGATGTTATACTTAGACAAATTTTCTTGTTTTTGCCTAGGATTCTTCCTAAAGCCTAAAGAAAGCAAATAGAATTATTATTTTGTGTTTAATAATTTGGAATTTATTATTCTTTTGATTATTTGAATTTTCTTTATAAAAATGCGAGTTCGGAATTTGGATTTTTTAGGAATAGAGTCGAGAGTTTTTTTCTTAGTAATTTAGAATAGAACAAGTATTCAAATGTAAGAGAATGGGTAGGTATTTCCATCTCGGGATTTCGAATATCTTAGTCTTGGTATATTCCGTTTATCAGATCTGGCTGGGGTGGGGTTTTCTCTTGATTGAATACAGAAAAAGAAGACCACCCCCCCTCGTTTTGGTGTGCTTCGCCGGGTCTTGGTAAGGTATACCAAAGAAAAGGAGTATCACTGGCTTAACCCCTTGATTGTGGGCAGAAAAATTCATATGGAATTCCCCTCCGACAATTAACGATGAAGGGTTGGTTTGTTTGGAAAAAGATCGATTCGATCCCTTGAAATATGTTTTTTCAGTTTTCTGTTCTGCTTTAAATGATTCCCGTGAGTGAGTTTCTAGGAAAAATTTTGTTTCGATGAACCAACCGGTGAGTTATAAGCAACAAACAAGAATAAAGAAATCAAAATTATACAATTTTTTATTTCAAATGAAAATTTGGAATTTTATTCATTTTTTTATAGGGCTCTAGGGCTATACGGACTCGAACCGTAGACCTTCTCGGTAAAACAGATCAAACTTATTATTATCAAAATGATCTGAATTGTTTCAAAGACCCAACATGCATTTTTTTTTTGCATTGGGCTCTTTCATTAACTAATAGAAATATCAGCCAATCCGCCATATTTTTTTCTTGATAGAAAAAAAGGAGATGGCTCCATGTGCTCTGATTCATTATTTGGGATTCTAATTCAGAGCACTACCAAAGTGTTTCAAAGGTGAAGTTATTTTGACGTAGGTCTGCCTTTGGCCTAGAATTTTAAGTTAAATGAAGTCTCTATCGTTCGGCTTAAAAAATCCAATATGAAACTTCATACACCTTCAAGTTCATAGGACGAAAAGAGATTTTTTGAGGGCCTTATACTCATAAGGCCTAGCATTGAATATACTGCTATTCACCTTATCAATATCTCAAGGTGGAGCCTGTTTGGTACCTACAAAGGGCACTCAAATAGGACCGAACCTCTCGTCAGGCTATTGTTCTCTTAAAGTTATTATGGAGTAAGACATCGATTTCTCAATAAGATCCATTTTATTGTATGGTGGATTCCCCTGAAAACCATTGGCGCGCGTGTAAACGAGGTGCTCTACCAACTGAGCTATAGCCCTTAGTGCTTGTGATGCATATTTTATCATGTATATAATTTGTTGTCAAGATGAATATTCTATGATCCAACATCCTAAATTTTTGAGTAGTATTGGTTCGATTATTGTTGCTTATAAGGAATATGATATTTATAATCCATCCATGGGATGGGTTCCATTTGGTTCTCTTTGGGATAATAAATGACCTACTTAACTCAGTGGTTAGAGTATTGCTTTCATACGGCGGGAGTCATTGGTTCAAATCCAATAGTAGGTAGAACTTATTAGATACCGGAGTCAACGGTATCTAATAAGTTTTTTGTCCCACCCTTTAGTATATTTTTATAGATTTTTTATTTATTTCATTTTTGAGTTGCGTTATATCTAAATTGGATTCTGCATTGATTGGATTCTGTCGAGTGAATCCAATCAAAATAGGGTTTAGAAACAGAACCTCTTTTGATTATTTGAACGCACCAACTAGTTATGAAATTGCATTGATAGCCTCGACTCTTGTCCTAGCTCGTCGGAGAGCTAGGTTTGCCTCAATTATTTGTCTCTTTCCTTCAGCCTTTCTCAAATTAGCTTCTGCTATTTCAAGAGTTTGCTGAGCTTCTTGTGAATCAATATCACTACCCTTTTCCGCATCATTTACTAAAACAGTGATCTCATTATTGCCTATTCTAGCAAAACCGCCCATCAGAGCCATCGTTAACCATTGGTCCTTAAGGCGTATTCTCAAAATCCCTATATCTACAGCTGTAGCAATAGGAGCATGGTTTGGTAATACGCCAATTTGACCACTATTTGTAGATAAAATGATTTCTTTCACTTCTGAATCCCAAATAATTCGATTAGGGGTCAGTACACAAAGATTTAA